TTCGTTAAACGACCACGTTAGCCACCTCCGGACCTTTTTTAAGGCATTAAGGAAGAATCACCTCTATGTAAAGAAAGAGAAATGCTCCTTTAGACAGACAGAAATCCTATTCCTAGGGCATTGGATGGGCATCAGAGCTATCGAGGAGTGGCAAGCACCTACCAAGGTGAGTAAGCGTTGATCGTTTTTAGGGCTCGTGAACTATTACCGAAGATTCATCGTAAGTTATTCGAAGAGGGCTGCTCCACTCAAAAATATCCTAAAGAAGGACGTACGGACCGATCATGGCACTGCACTGATCGGAAGAGTGTCAAAGAGCTTTTGAGGACCTAAAGCAGGCAGTGATGGATGACCCCGTATTGCAGTTGCCAGATCACACTAAGCCATTTGAAGTACACACGGATGCATCAGACTATGCCATAGGCGGTGTGCTAGTACAATAAGGTAAGCCTATCGCATATGATAGCCGAAAGCTCAATGAGACCGAGAGGCGCGGTCCAAGAAAAGGAGATGACAGCTGCACTACTTGAGAACGTGGAGGCGGGTCACGATTCGTGTTCAAGACGGAGAATGTGGCGCCGAGTGACTTACTGACCCAGAATAAACTCACGCCAAAACAGGGACGATGGCAAGCAAGACAAACTTGCCAAGTTTGATTGATATGGTGCTAGAGTATAAGCTTGGACGGACCAACCAGGTCGCGGATGCCTTAAGTAGGAAGGCAGAGCTGGCGGCATTTAAGTGTGAGGAAGTGGCAGCCACCAGCAGGGTCACGAGTACCCTACCGCATCGTATTCGAGATGGGCTTGAAAAAGGACCCGTGAGAAGCCTTTTGCACCAAGCTAAGGAATGCAAAACTCGGCTTGGATCAAGGATGGGCTCTTGCTCACAAAAGGGAATCCACTTTTTTTCTTCCAAAACCTTTCTTTTTTCGGTATGCCGCTCCGCCAGCAAGGAGAATTTTTCTATTGTGATTTTTTTTGGGCCTTTGATTGCGTATTCAATATAGATCCATGTCTTTCTTGTTCCACTAGCTAGGAAAAAATTATCACATGTCCGTTTCGTTATTACAACCTTATTTTTTGATGTCAAAGACCAGAAGCTACGCGCAAATTCTCATTGGATCTCGGTTGTTCTTAACAGCGATGGCTATTCATTTAAGTCTTCGGGTAGCACCACTAGATCTTCAACAAGGTGGAAATTCTCGTATTCCGTATGTACATGTTCCTGCGGCTCGGATGAGTATTCTTGTTTATATCGCTACGGCTATAAACACTTTCTTGTTCCTATTAACAAAACATCCCCTTTTTCTTCGCTCTTCCGGAACCGGTACAGAAATGGGTGCTTTTTCTACGTTGTTTACCTTAGTTACTGGGGGGTTTCGGGGAAGACCTATGTGGGGCACCTTTTGGGTGTGGGATGCTCGTTTAACCTCTGTATTCATCTCGTTCCTTATTTACCTGGGTGCACTGCGTTTTCAAAAGCTTCCTGTCGAACCGGCTCCTATTTCAATCCGTGCTGGACCGATCGATATACCAATAATAAAGTCTTCAGTCAACTGGTGGAATACATCGCATCAACCTGGGAGCATTAGCCGATCTGGTACATCAATACATGTTCCTATGCCCATTCCAATCTTGTCTAACTTTGCTAACTCCCCCTTCTCAACCCGTATCTTGTTTGTTCTGGAAACACGTCTTCCTATTCCATCTTTTCTCGAATCTCCTTTAACGGAACAAATAGAAGCTCAAGAAGGAATACCAAAACCTAGTTCACTCGCGGAGTCTCTTTCCATCCATGGCGGAATGGTTAAAGCGCCCAACCTATACAAGAGGAAAATTCGTAGGTTCGATTCCTGCTGGATGCATGCTAATGGGACCCTCTAATAAGTCTATTGGAATTGGCTCTGCATCAACCGAATCAAGAGAGCCGACTGAATCAATGGCTAGACCGGGTACAGCTTAATCAACGGGCTCCCTTGCTTAAACAACGGAAAGGGCTAGGTCTCGATCTCGCTCGAATAAGCATAATCTCGATCACGATCATCAGATTCTGGAACTGCTTCAACGACTAGCTATGATGCTACTGATACTACTGGTGATCTTTCTTACCTTCCATCATTTTTTTTTCCACTGAAAGTAGCATTTCAATAACAGCTATTTTTTCAATCTACAGGAGGGATGGGATGATACGCTTCCGATCGATCTGTCTTCCCCATGTCGGTACCGCTTCGTAAGCCCTAACAATTCCTCCCCTCCCCTATTTTTTGTGTTGTTTGTGAGGTTGGATCGAATGAGGTTGTCGATGAGGATTCACCCACCCCTTTCTCATCAGTTTGTTTGTATCAAGAACGGTTTGACCTACTCTCTACGCAAGTTGAAGACCTTCAGCAAAGCTTGTACAGATGTGTATGGCAGGTCTTCGCATGGAACTGCGAACGAACCTGATCGCTGGCGGCCCCACTACGAAATATGAGTTGTAGAGCCGCTGCTCTAGAAAGAATCAAAAAAGTCTTAATGGAACGAGACACCTTGCACGGCAGCGATGATCTTTTCTTCCTTATGATCTTAGTGAAAAGTAAAGGTCCAATGTAATATCTCGACCGACCCTAAAGAAAAGTCAATAAAGACTTAAAAACCACCCCGGTTGATTCTAACCAGCTTTCTCATCCGTGGGTAGTAGACGGGTTCAATACCTCCGGCACTCCTTTCTGAAAAGGAACTATGGACAGAGACTATCAAAGGGAATACCAGGTTGGCTACTCCCCCCTCAGATTGGATTCATGACTTATATGACTCCACCCCTTGTTCCAAGAACGACTTATCTAGGGTAGGGTCGGGCTAACAATATGATATGGGTATCGGCAGCCTCTGCTGCATCACCTTCCAATGCAACCAGCGGCTCCATCGTGGGAGCAAGGGCTGTATCATCTTTTCTCGTCCCTCGATATCTGACCCGTCAACCTTCCCATCTCCTCTTACTTACGCATCTTCAATCAAATCATGATCCCATCTCGATCACTTTCGCACCTACTTAGGTTGAATTCCGTACCGTCAGGGATTGGAAACTCTCTCAAATTGACTGAGCGTCGGACGGACGGGGCCGACTGCTTTTTTTATGAAAAAGAAGGCCGACCGAAGATTGACTTGAAAAGAGGATGGAACCCTTATTTCGGTTATCCGACCCCTGATTCGATCGGGAGCATAGCCATCGAAGACCAAAGCAGCGGTGATGAAGACTCCGGAGGAGATTGACCGGAACTAGAGTCTCACGAGGGATTTAGCGTCATTCCTGAGCCCTAAGAAAGGCTTTAGGCTAACCTGAATCAAACTGAACTAGTAACTGAACCGGGCCATCCTTTGACTTTCTAAAACTCGGTGTCCTACGTATCGCATTAGCGAATCAAGTTTTTACGTAGTTCTTATGAATTCAATCCCCTCGTCTCCAAGACCGAATCAGGAGTTCCGGATAGCCCCTACCCTATGGTGATTCGTCTATCGTCCATGGTCAGCTCTTGCTTCCACTCTCGTCGATGGGAAGCTCTCGTCTGGCGACTCAACCTCTTTCATTGACATTACCTTTGCTTTCTTTACCTACTCGTCCTCAACAATTTCATTGCCTTCTCTTTCCTATCTTTTATTCGTGACCTTATCGGACTCTGAACTTTCAGGGTAGATAGAGCCAATCAACACTTCTATGTAGCGAAAGAATCAGTCTCGAATCGAAGCGTTAAGGTAGAAAGGCTAAGGTAAGGTTGCAATGTCCTAACCGTCCAAAGCCCATACCAAAAGAATGAAGTGGCTGTGATTGAAGAGAATCCAAAATCACCTACTCGATTGAAGACCAGAAGCTGGAATGAGATACGTGTATTCCTAAACATGGATAGCCCCTTTCAGGGCTTGGTCTCAACTTCTCGGTAAGAAACTCAAGACACATCAAAAGCTCTTCGCTTAGCTACACCTTAAGGAGCTGGTAAGATTCTCTTTCTTACTAGCCAACAACAGATGCCACTTCTCCCCCTTGTCCTGTAGAGATCTCCCCTTCCCTCTTTATTGAAAGAACACCCCCAGGAATGTTGTAAGATATTTAGCTGCTATAGCGTATAGCTGTAATACAGGAAATCGATCTCTTTCTTTCGCAACCAGGAATACCTATTTATGTAGCTCCCGGGACTAAAGTCAATCAATGGAGCTGCTACTGCTGTAAGAAATCCCTCAATGGAGCTTACGGGAATTAATCCATCTATTCCGATGCCGCTGCACTTAAATGCCCTTGTTTATTTCAAGAAAACAACCCCGGAAAGAGCAGTAAAGAAAGATATGACGCTTCTTTCTCGATCAGCGGCCCGCGCCCTAAGGCAAAGCCCTTTGAGAACACCTACTGGTCTATGTGGATGATTTGATCATCACCGGAGATGATGACGGTGAGATCCAAAGGACAAGAGAGAACTTGTCTGTGCGGTTTCAAATGAAAGAACTTGGAGAACTGAAGCACTTTCTTGGCCTAGAGGTTGAAAGATGCAAGGAAGGTCTATTCCTCTGCCAGCAGAAGTATGCTAGAGATCTACTAAAGAGATGCGGGATGCTCGAATGTAAGCCAATTTCTACTCCGATGGAGGCTAATGCCAGGGTGTATTCAGAAGAAGGAAAACACTAGGAGGATGCTACTATGTATCGACAGCTAGTAGGTAGTCTGATCTACCTTACACTCACACGGCCTGATATCACATTTGCAGTTGGTATAGTTAGCCGGTTTATGCAAAAGCCAAAGAAGCCTCACCTGGAAGCGGTACGCCGAATACTACGGTATGTGAAGGGTACAATTGACTTCGGTCTCTTGTACAACAAAGGTGAAGCATGTAAGGTGGTTGGTTACTGCGATGCTGACCATGCTGGTGATCATGACACACGACGATCAACTACCGGATATGTGTTCAGTACGATTGGAGGAAATAGTAAGGAGAGTATTAAGCCTCTTTGACTGCAAGTCTTTCGTGTTAGCCAAGGAAGAGCATAAAGAGAGTGGCTACCATTTCCATATTGGAATATTGAACACTTCCGCTCATAGGAAGACGCTAATAGGTCTAATTGTTGTCGCATGATAGATGCAGATAGGGCATAATCCAACAAGAAAAGATTTTATAGATTAGTACTGACTCTCATACAGGGGCGCGTTAGCCCCTATCTATAGTATAGGTTGGGGGTTATTTATATAGATCGACCATAGGGAATCTTTCTTATCGACTGAGGTACCTGGTTCTCCCAAGCTCCCTTTCAATAGCAGCAGATCTCATTGAACTTTATACAGTTGATCCAGCAGAAGCAGGGGTGGTAGTACCTCGCCCCGGATCCCTTCCTGAAATTCATAGCCTTAGACCCCGTTTTCTCAGCAGCATCAGTAGCAGGGGTATAGGCGGAACCCATTTCAATTGATCCATATACGGAGCCAGAGCCAGTAGTTTCACCCGCGGCATAAGTACCCATTAATGAAAAGAAAAGCGGAGGCCCGCCACCCTGGGAATTAGGTAATTGATGTCGCTCCTAACTGTGTTGAATGTAGAGGAGTGAGTACTTTAAAAAGCTTTCTCAACGCGCCTTAGATGCGCGCGTATATCGCCCTTCGTCGATCCTTTTTGAATAGAAAGAAATAGGCTGGCTGTGTGAAAGATGCGCAGGGGGATCGGGTCTTTTCACGTCTCACCGTAGTGCCCGGTACAATGCATTGAAAAGGTTCAGTTAGATAGTCATACTCGGGTACAGGCTTAGATAAAAGATCGAGAGGTAGATAGGAATACGTTTTGATCGATCAAGACCCGCAGTTCCTCGGTTAGCTAGTAAGATAAACAAGGAATGCCTACAAGGTGGAGCATAAGAAGCAGGGGAGGGCCATCAAGTATCGCGTACACTTGGTGAATCTTAACTTCCAGACGTTCTCACAGCTCATCCAAGCAGAGCATCTTGAAGGAGAACTATTGCAGAATAATATGATGGAGGTAGGCGGGTATGCCTTAAGAAGACAGCTTCTCAGCGTCAGGATAAGCGGAATAGTAGAGACAGCAGAAGGGGCTAGGAAGAATATGTAGAGTATCGGCACTGCGGAACCCCAATCTCTTTCTGGTTTAGTGAGATAATGATATAGGCAAGAGCATGTAGGGCAATGACCTCTTTCTTTCCTCACAACCAAAGCTACTTATTACGATATAAGAAGACAGCATATAACCAATTGGGGAATGGTATAACTAATGTAGTGGTTGGTAGTGGTGAAGGCGCTGTCAGCGGCTTCGATCCGAAGGCGTAACTCTTCGTTTGTTCCCTCGGAACGGAATTTTTATTTAGATGTTGTCTCCCTCACTCTTCTCTTCCGCCTTCACTGAGACAAAAGAGTGAAGTCAAGGCTCCTTCCGTAGACTAAAGAATAGGTACTTACGAGAATGAGTAGTTGCGAGCTTTAATTCAAGCCGACTCTTGCCAATTACACATTTTTTTTTACTAGGATCAGTTTCCAACCCTCTTTTCGTCAACTGAGGTATCTCATTTTGCGTGGACTTCAGTATCAGTTGTTGTGGAAGCGATCCGCGCTAGCCTATTACGTTTTTCAGCAGCAAGCTACGATCGACTCCTACTTACTTTAAGCTTCTCTCTCTTCCGATGGAATCAGTACCGTAAACAGGTATCTCCTTTGAAGGAGACGAAATGAATAGAATGCGGGAACGACGCAAGATAGATGGAAGAGGCAATGACTCTTCTCGGGAGAAGATAGGGGTAAAAATACGATAGCGTAGCTGCTCCTACTTCTAGTGAGAGTGACCCCGGATAGAGGATCATATATTGGTACGCTTTCGCAATTGCAGGAATAGATCCACTAAAGGAAATTCATGTAAATACTAAAGGCAGAAAGCTGTAAGAAAAACCTCCCTAGGGGCTTACTAGTCCTAGCTCTCAATCAAGGGAAGCAAGAACTCAAACTACTATGCTCCTCTTTGCTCTATCTCCTCAGCTCTGCCCTAGCAGCAAGATATAATACCATGAAATATATCCTCTCGTGCTATAACACTACAGGAGCTATTAGAGTCCTTACTAAAGTCCAAGTGCATTGGAATGAAGGTAGCTTGCTCCTAAACCTAAGAGAGAGATTTTCTCTCCTACATTCGCTTAACTCGATATAATTGGTTCGAATCTATCCTAGCTTGATGTAAACTTCAAGCAAGACAAGAGGAAGATAGAATACATTCTTATCTGTCTTATCTAGTTAGAACCCTAAAACGAATCTCTTTCTTCGCCTAAGCTCTTCCATAGCAGCACTAAAGTCAAGTAGCTACATGCCTAAGGTATTTGATTCACGAACCGACCGTGGCGCCATCGGGATATCAAACAAGAAAGAAGAAATCCCCAATCAAATAACCCGAGGGCGTTTAGGCTTTCATACTTGCCCCGAGAAAGCAGACAAGCTGGAGGACAAAGACGGTCTGGAGATTCACTTACAAGTCAGGCTTGTGCTGCGACATCCGCAAAGGGGTCAAGGCATGCACCTCTGAGAGCACTCAATATGAAAGATAGATAGAAAGCGCTTGATTAAGGACTAGACTCGCCCCTATACTGATTAAGGCTGAGCTACCGAAGTAGGGAATTGCTTCTTAAAGCTAGATGAGTACACCGATTCAAGCCCCTCAATAGATAGGCGGAACGAGCTGATATAGTAAAGCGCTGTAAGGCAAGCAGTAATCCTGCAAGATAAGCACTCTTTCTAAAAGAAGCTCTCTAGTCCGTTCTCTCGAAATCCAACTTTCAGACCCTCCGCTGATCAGACTACCCCAGAAGAAGCAAAGAGGACAGAGTCCTTGATGTGAAACCCCTTTTAGGAGCTCGAGAACAGCGGGGCAGTCGTTACACCATTCGTGCAAGGTGACGAAGCGGATCGACTCGCTGGAAGGCTTGATGAAAGAATTAAAAGCCATATACCGCCTTCGGGACTTATCCGATCTGGGACCCGATGCTAGCATCCGCTCCACATCAATACTAAATTGATGTGAGTTGTATAACTACTTCTAGAGTTGGGTATCTACCTTCTTTGTCAGTGTTATTTTCTTTATGCCGGAGACGTCGGTTAATAATCTTCGACGAGTTCTAACGGCCTTATCCACAAATGAACATATGCTAATATGCTTAAAAAACGGAACCAACTTGAGACAGAGATGCATGGGTGGTCCTCGTAATCGTCTCCCAACTATAGACTTCTTATCGAGACTTCAACAATATCTTCTTCAACCGTCAAAACTTGCCAGACGTTGCCATCCTAGCAACTGGGAATCCGATTCTCTTAGGTTGGTTAAGTTTGTCTTTCGTTTCTTAAACTACGCCTGTCTCTCGCTTCTGAACAAATTGAACCTAATGGATCAAACTCATTTTTTTGACAGCGTTTTACGAAATAGGAAAGATATCTGCCTTGCGGAAGTAACGTTCTGTTCTGATAAGGGGGCTGAGACTGCCCCATCCTCTTTTTGAAGACTACTAATTCGAAATATCCTAAAGTCGAGAGCGGGAGGGGAACTCGACTGAGCTAGGCTAGGCAAGATTTCATGGCTGAGAAGCGAGGGCAGAACGAAGGATGGAACGAATCTAAATATCAATTGAAGAGTTCAGAGTCTTGGTGTAGTGATATATCATCTTGTTAATGAAAGATCTTCAAAGTCAAAGATTACTGTGGATAGACAAAATGAATTCCACAGCCTCTTATAGTTCAGGTCCTTATTCTACCACTTTTCAAAAGATTCTAGATCGGGATAAATACAATGCTTCCTATCAAGGATTGCTCATAGCGGAAGCTTCTAAAACCATAGCCGTGCTCAGGTTGAAGTGATAGCACCTCTTATATTCTATTTATTAATCAAAGACGTTTCACCTTCTTAATCTGACTTTTGAGAATGCAAAGTTGACAATTGAGTATACAATGAAAATGAATACAGGTGATATCCCCTTTCCAATAGGTAGAGCTATATCTTTTAATAGATCAGATTCTAGCAGTAATGATCTTACCAACGTGGAAGTTTTGACTCAAGTTATGAAATATATAATGAAAAAGCGGAGGATTGTGGGAAATGTGAGCTCACAGGTGTAGGCATTCGAGTTTATATACTCGGTGAACAATCGAAAAAGAACCCTCAACGCCTTAGCTCCGCAGATGCAATTAGTGAAAGATCCACGCTTCAACTTACATTTTTTAGAAGATGAGAGATATGATAGAGACAGAAACTAGCTAATACGCTGGCACGGGGAAGGATCTTAGAATCGAGTTCTTAAAAAAGATAGAAAGAAAGGAACCACAAGGCTGCTAGAAGACATTAAACCGAGAGTGAAGGTCTTCTCGTCTCAAATTCGAGTAGGGTTTCAACTGGCTTTCTGAAAAAAGAGAAATGACCATAGGGGCGAAAAGCGCTTGTGCTAGACTGCATGGATGGGTAGGCTCCTGTGAGTCCGAAAACTAGCTGCCTATGAGCTATCGAGACGGAAGGAAAGGCACATATCTCTACTAGACGAGCTTTGTAGCGATCTAAAGAACCATCAGGTTTCACCTTAATTGAGTAGATCCATTTACTACCAATGACAGTTCCATCAGAACAAGATCCCAAGTCCTATTAGCCTCGAGAGCCAATAACTCCTCTGCCATGGCACTCCGCCAACATTCGTCCTTAACTGCCTGCTTGTAAGAGGTTGGAATGGAAACAGTCTCAAGAGTAGTAAAAAGAGATGAAACCCCATATCGATCAGGTGGTTTTGAGATACGAGTGGAACGTCTTAAGGAAGGAACTGGAGTCAGTCAACCTGGTCACGGGTTCTCTACAGCTGAAGAATAAGCGTAGGAACGTGAATAGACGGACGTCTCGAAGAACGTCTTGGCGGCAGATCGGGTATTGCCTCAATCAAGAGAAGGGCCACCTTATCTCGAAGAATACGCTTTGCCGCCCATGCTTGTGACCTACCTGAACCAAGAAGCATCACGATTCTCCCCACGCTCAAGGTGGTGTGGAAAGGTTGATCCAACACCGCCGGGAGGTGGTGAGGTGAGATCCTCTCCTTCGTGGTTCACCTTCGTTATGCGTAGCTCAATTCAGTAAAGGTAGAACCACTGTAATGGCGGTATCACTCATTTAGTACGATAGTCTTAGCTATAAGTGAATTGTTACCTCGTACGATCGTCGCCTATTCAATAGGATCGAGAAGTAGAACCTTCCGCTACTTTTACTAAGTCATTTTAGTAACTAGTACTAATACTAATAATTGACCGAGAAACTCCATACCATTCTAGTGGGATTAGCAGTTCGTCAAGCAGATATCCGTTGTTTAGTAGCACAAATATTATGACTCTTCTCTTTTTGGTTCTACACTTGTGGAAACAAATGTAATGAGACGTATTTATCCACTCCTTGGCAATACAATACATATAAGGGGTAAGTAACCTGGGTAACTATATTTTCCTTTAGTTAGTGAGGGAAAGCTATGATTTCACTGATGAGGAGAATTCGATCCCGATCCCGATTCAACAATCATCAAACGAGTCACAATAAAAAAATATGAATGGGTGGTAGGCTTTCAGGTATAACACAATCTATTGCTCGTTTTCTGCCTTCCCCGCTCCTATGTCAGTTGGGTGGGCTTTGGCCATCGCCCCCCAATATATATATGTAAGCTGTTAACCATACCCTACTCAACCGTAGGTCGGGTCAACCCAAAGCATCGAAACCTTCACCTTCCAAACGAATTATTCTCAACTGTGTGTGCGCGATTCAAGAATTGTCATGAACCTGACGTTACCAACCTGACGGAAAGGGGGGCGAATGGACTTTCGGTCAATGATCGAGTCTGTAAATAGGTCCAGCGAATTTGGTCCCACTCGGGATCAGGGATACTTCTAGCAATCAATAGATCGAAGGGGAACCGGCCGAAAATCTCAGTTGATCGGAAGCTCGCTCGGTCCAACCGAGAAAGTCGCTATTTATGGTCTAGAAACCTGGGGCATCCTTCGGAGCGGGTGGGACAATGGAGATAGAATAGCTGTAGGTTAGGACACCCTATCCCTGAGGAGAAAGAAGGACATGAGTTGTGCGTTGTATGCCCGCCTCCTCAATGACTCTACAGACACAACCCCCACTGACGTTAAGGGGCTTCTTCAGATCCTTCTCCCTCCTTCTTTAGTTACATACACCGTCGGTTCCTTCCTACCCGCGCACTTCCTCGGCGCACCGTTTGCAGCCCAACTCGATTTCCCAACTCGAGCCTTGAGCCTTAATTGCGATTGCGGCATTCAACCGGATGAAATTGCTCATGAATTTCCTTAGGCAACTGGAGCCTTTCGTTGTCTTCGAAAGCCGGCTACAACAACTGCTAAAGCTGCAAGACCACAACTGCCTTGACTTGCCCTAAAGCTGCTAACCCGAGCTGAGCTGCCCTAACAGCTAGAGATGCTAATGCCTACGAGTCCAAAGGCTAGGAAGGGAAGGAAGCTAGCAGGAGCCAGAATCAGACCTGTAAGCCAGACTAGTTTACGAAGGCAATCCAATCTGTTGAATCCGACTTGAAGTAAATTCCCGCAAACATGCCTACCCGCACCTGAACCAGTACCAGAACCAGAACTGTAAGCTCGTGAAGGGCAAGCCAGTTTATGAAGCCAGTAACAGCCAGAACTGAAAGCAGAATGTAATAGCTCGACCTTAAGGGGGGAATAGCTCGACTTAAAAGGAGAGGAGGAGCAGAACAAGGGACACCGGAACTGAAAGCTCGGGCTCGGGAAGTCAATCAGACTGTAGAAGGAACTTGTCCAGCTTGTGAAGCCAACTATAAAGAAGTAGGCCCTTGTTTCATGAATTCATTTAGTAGCATCCATAAAGTCATCCCGTACTGCTGATCATGCTGCTTCAAGCTAGGGAGCTGACAAGGAAAGGAATGGAGTAACGGACACCCGTTCGAGATTGAGCTTTCCAGAGGCAGAGTTCAATTGTTGCAAGGCGGTTCGAACCCCCTGTAGGTATCATGCTGTGCAGCTCTTTCAAACTGTTAGAATGCAGTGCTGCTCTGATTCGTGAAAGTGTAAGGAGCGGATAGAACACCAGAACTTGAACTGAAAGCAAGGAGCTACTCAAGGGAAGGGAATCAGACCTGTAAGGTCAATCTGTAGTCAAATAGGTGGATAAAAGCTAATAAGAATCCCCTACTGGAGCACCTTCACCTGAACCTGAACTGGAAGCTCACGAAGGGAATAAGACTTGAACTGGAAGGCCAGAAAGACTAGTTTCTTCAGCGAAGTTGCTCGTGAGGGCAAGCCAGTCTGTTTATGAGAACCCTTGAGAAAAGCCAAGAATCGTACCCGCTTCAAGCAAGGGACAGACAACCACCCGTACCAGAACGGAAAGCAAGGGATGGAAAGACACAACCAGGCAGGAAAGACACAAGCAAGCTGCAGAAGGACACACAATCACACCAGGCAAGCTACTTTAACTGAAGCCCTCCGTACTTGTGAACCAGAACCCTGTGAAGCTGACCGGGTTTCATACCCCTGTAGGACTATTATAGGAATGGAGTAAGGCCACCCTATTCTCTTTTTCGAAGTCTGTACAGAATAGGAACTGAAAGCAAGACAACTTGACGGTGAGTTCCTTTCGACCAACAGGATCAGATCGGAAGCTAGTGACTGAGCTAAGTTCTTATCGCTTTCTTCTCTTTCCGGATTGTAACTTGAGTTCCTTTTCCCGAAGGCAAGTTCCCTATTCCCTACTCGAAATCAAAAAGAAAGTCTAACCATCCGTGGGCACACTCTCAGGTCCATCGGAGTCGGGTGATCTGGAGCGATCCCTCATCTAATCTGAAAGGAGGAAAGAAGCTAGTAGAGGACTGGGTTATGAGTTTCCGGACAATAGGGCAAGTGATTGAGATTCTTTCTTTTTCCGGGTGGGAATGCTGCTAAGGCTTCGCCGTTTGAGAATACCAAGTCTCGTTCCTCGATGAAAACAACTAAATCTCACTAGCCTAATAGGGGCCGCTCACTCATAATAGGGAATGAAGGGCACGGGAAGCTTGACTCGACGGGAGAGGTAATCTGGTTTAAGCTTTAAGGCGAGGAAAGTTGACTGAAACCTTCAAAGCATTCCCGCTCCCTTGTCAATCCAATCCCGAAACTACGGCTCCAAAGGATCGTGCAGTGGATGTGTCGGGTTCGAAAGTCTCTCCTCCTCCTGCAGCCGTTGGAATGGTGTCTTTGTCTCTGCCGGTTTAAAGAGCGAGAATCAATGGTCTTAAAGGAGCACCTATCTGCCTGACTTGAAATGAATCCACGCTCCCTCCGATGAATGATTCTTTGTTCTTGCTTGATTACCGGAGGACTACCGCTGGAAGGCGTTGTCACTGCGACTTGGTGCCTACAGTGCTCTTCACGGAAAGGAGTGAAGTACGCATGGTGTATGACTTTATGAAGCAAAAAAGACAGAAGTGACCCGGAAACAAAGCGAGCCTTAGTCGGTCCGATCTGTGATTGGTCAAGGCGACCGAGAGGACCCTCCCCCATCTTCCTTAAATGGGCAAGACTCGGGCATGGGAGAAGTCAAATAGTTTAGTGAACAAGTACTACTTAGATTTAGATCTTGATTTGGATGCAATGGAATTGAATCATTACTCCAAAAGCCATCCCATGAGTATAGATGGCCCCACAACCTGTATAAAGCGTACATCTCTGCTCAGGGAATAGGTCAAATTTAAGAAAAGTCAAAAGCTGGAATACGAGAAGACCCCCTCAGACCTTCTTGTAAACCAATTCGTCGATCTGGAGATCCCAGCAGCAAGGCTTTTTCATGAAAGACTCAAGCCAGGGATGTCTCTTGCAAAGAAGAAGATTCGTAGAGATTTTCCCGGAACCCCAGTCCTACTACCCGACTGATAGAATGACGAATCCACTAAGAAGGGAGTCGACCAACATAGATAGTCTTTGACCGGCCAGCCGAGCACCGAAGTCTTTGATTGAATCTTTGTGGATCATATCATGCAACAAAGTGGTTGCAGCTCTCTGGTAAGTGGCGCCGGAGTTCTTCAATCCGAAGTCGAACCTTGCCCGGAAGAGACAGAGATAGGTAGAGACTGTAAAGGATGCTTCAACGCAAGGTACTGGTCTCATTAATCTTCCCGATGGGGACTCAAATGAGTAAGAGAAAAGGATTGTTGAAACTACTAGAAGCCCTCACATCCATAGGAAGATAGATTGCCAATGACTTGCTCTCTATGCCCCTATCTCTTCTGTCAAAAGGTCTGTGCTGTGAAAGCAATCGTGTACCTAGAAAGTCAGTTGTAGCTAGATTCTCTGTAGTAAACTTAGTCTACGAATAGAATAGATATACCTCCTAACTCAATACTATGATAGTCTGAGGAACTCTTAACGAACTACTACTGAGTCTGACTTCCTTGAATAACTGTCAGATAATAAAGGCATTGAAGACATCAAGTTGCCTTAACTGCCAGTTATTAGAGACAGCAAGGGAAAGAACAATACGAAGAGTGGGCTGCTTAATAACAGGACTAAATGTCTCACAGAAATCAAAACCAGCACACTGTTGATTACCATTTGCTACTAATCTTGCTTTATATCTTGCCCATCTGAATGCCTTTTCATCTTTCAAATCCATTGGCAGCCAATGACATTAACATGAGAAGGACAGGGGACCAAGGTCCAGGTTTGTTGACCTATAAGAGCATCAAACTCTTCCTGCATAGCACCTTTCCAAACAGGGTGTTTCAAAGCCTCAATATAGGATTTTGGTTCTCAGCAGAGCAGCACAACATCCTTTAAATGAGGATGTAGAAGAAGAAGCATCAAGTCCTGAAGGCTTGATCAAGGTAAGATAGCTAAATCTGATCAACCAGAAGGAACAAATGCTGCCAATCCATTGACATCTCCTTCATCAGTTAATGGTGCAAACTCTACTGAGTCTTCCAGTGAAGATTTGAATTTTATGATCCGTCATATAAATTCCATGTCTCAATCACTGACCAATATTTCTGAACCTACTCCTCCTTTCAAGCTCCACTGAGCAAGCTCCTCTGTGCAATCTTCCCACTAAGAATAAGCCAGTCAGTTCCACCAACTCAGGCTCCACCAAGCACTGAGATCAAGCTCCACCGAGCATTGCTCCTCTGAGCAGAATCTTGCTTTCTCTAAGCTTTCTCCTCGACATGTTGCCCAATCTCGTTGGCAATCATGGATTGGCTTTTTCCATAGCCAAACTTCTCTGAGTTCTCACAAACCTTTGCCCAGGCGACCTGTAGACAGTCTCTACAATTCTGAATCACGCATGTAATGTGCTGAACCAAGACACTTGTAGATAACCAATATGAATTCATCTCCTTACTGTTTCCAGTATTTCCCTCAGTGCTACAAAACCCAACAATCTAGGTGTTAACTGACAGGAAAGGTGAGTCTGACACTCTCCCCCACTCGAACGGTTGATGCCCTCATCAACACAATACCATCATGCTCAAGCCCTCTGGCAAACTCAAGTACAGTTGACACCCACTGGTTAAACTCGAACTTAAGAATCCTTCTGGCTGACGCTTTCTAGCAAAGGTCCTCTGGCATTTCTCAAACTCTAGCATGGATCATAAGCTAAACAGTACCTCGGTCCCTTTGCGCCTTCACCTGAATAGCATAACTCGCAATCCCTCTGTCTGATCTCAAAATCATAAGCCCTCCCTGACAACTCAAAGGCACTCCAAAGGAGCTAACTACTCACCAAGCCGATAGGACATTCTATTAGTTAGATAGTAAGACCCTCAATAGGATGCAAGCTGCCTTAAGAGCTTTCAGGCTAATGAAGGTATGAATGGTAGTACAAGAAAGAAAGACAAAGATTAACGAAATTGAAGTGTCGGTTCATAGGAGGTGAGGGATTTCTACCATTGAAGGCAAAGTAGCTAAGGCTTAGGCGAATACTTGAAATGAAACAGATCCTCTTCCTTGAGTTCACCGGCGAGGCCCGGGTCCAAATAATCTTCTGGGTTACGAAAGAATGAGCTAAACTCAATTGCCAAAGTTGCTAGAGTTCTTTTGAATCAAGTCCTGTAACTACGGGGGTGTACCCTGAAAACAATCAATAGGTGGTGTCCTTTCCTTCGTGATGGGACCGAATCTTGTAGCTATAACAGAGAATCTGCTGAGGTTTGGAACAGAATGTAGGATATCTTGCCCTATACGGTGTGTTCCATCAGTAGAGTAGGAGTGAATCTACTCCGGCTTATGGGAAGAGCAAGGCTGGCCCATCCAGTAATGCTATCATAGCCCCTCCCTATTGTATTGAGTAAGGGCGGGTGGAATTCTAGGAGGAGATCTTTACGACATTGAAGATGATACTTGAAATGGCCTTGCTGCACCAAGCTGAGCTAAGAAGTTGGGCTGAAGAAAAACCCAGTGGGTTCGGAGCGAGTAAGGAGTACAAGCCATCCTTTTCCCTTGAAGAAGAGGCCTGCAATCATCAATGCGTCGCCACCTGAAAAGCAGAAATCAATCCCTACCTGGGGTGGGAAGGGACCCTTAACTAAAAGGAAGCGCAACCCAAGATGAGTGCTCAGAGCTACTCGGGCAGATGCAGCAGATAGATCAGGTGACCTTAGTAGCAATCGGCGACCCTTTCGAGCTTTTTTAAGTAGGCATTCATTATTTTGAATGTAGGCAGAGCAGACCTGGTAGGTTCCCATCGCAACCCATGGTAAAGGGTCCGGTAACCACGGACAATACCTTAGAAAGACTAGGGAAGCAGCCTCCCTTCCCTATCTATTCTCTCTGATCCCATATCTGTTAGGTAAGGGCTCTATTGTCTATGTTCTCTATCCTCAATCCGGTCTGTCTCTATCGGCTAACGCCCATTCTTGTCTTAGCCTATGTATCCCCTATGTCCCATTTCTTTGAGTACGCCAAGTCCCAAGCTTCCGTCCCCACTAGTCTTTCCTTTGCTTTCCCGTAAGCTCTTCTAAGTCTGAGAGTGAAGTGTATTGTTGACGTTTCTGCTTTCTTTTGAGAGTTAATACTCTTTCTTAAGTCTGGCCTTCCTCTTTCTGCTGCTTTTAGTCGCTTTCCTTGCTTACTGCACTCTCTTAGTTGATTGAGTAGGGGTACTCCCTGCTTCTTTTGTAGCCATCTTGTCCGTCCCTCTGGTTCTCTTTCTGTTGACAGTCCTTTCTGCTGATTCCTTTAGCTACTTGCCCTTCGGTTTCGAGCAATAAATACGGAATTCGAGGTTGTTCATTCTAATCTTCTCTGTATTTCCACTATGACCTGCCTGAAGTGCTCTTCCAGCGCCTCATAGTCTTTACATGGTTTCGTCAGCATAGCACACAAGCAGCAATAAGAGCAGTAGTACTTAAGATAAGAGGAACGGAGGGCCTTGACATGTCCTGTTCCGTTCCATCATCATTGTTGAAAAAATGGGAAAAGAAAACAGCTAGTTCAGCTCGTCATATATAGGCTAAGAACC